GCGAATGGGGGGTTGAATACTCCGAGTCAACAGGGTTGGTTGGAAAGCCTCAGAAGAGCCGTGATAAAGAACAGCCTCGGAATAAGGAGCCCGAAGGGAAATCAAAGCGGGATATGGATCAAATCCTCCTCCCCCAAAATGTACCAAACTCAACATAGATGGATCAGCTGCTATGGGAGAGAGTGCAGGTGGTGGTATCCTGAGAAAGAGTTAAGGTCAAATTTTTTATTTTTTCCTTCTCTTCATTCTATCACAATGGTACTAACATGATGGCTGAGACTAGAGCTCTCAGAGATGGGTTCAAACTATGTTCTGATAAGGGCATCCAAGTGAATGACATCGAATCTGATTCCAAAGTTATGGTGGACTCCATCCTTGGTCTTATATCCACCCCTTGACATGTGCTTTACTTGATCAGAGAATGCATCAGCTTATTGTCTTCTGGCATGATGGTTTCTCACATCTATAGACAAGGCAACTCAATTGCAGACAGACTGGCTTCTCATGCTTACTCTCACAGGTCTGATTGCATCGTTGAAGCTGCTTCTTCTCTCTTGCAAACAAGCCTACTACAATGACAAGGAAGGCCTTTACTCTTATTCCTGTTCCCGGAATGCTTTCTTTCATCAAAGTCACGTAAGAAATAGAAAACGTACAACTCGTACAACTAAAGGCTTGTCAATTCTTGGTGTAATACTCACTCGAAAATGATGGGTGTCAGAATTTCTCACTTTTCAGGCAGTCTCATCCGTGTAAGAATTAGGAATTCCTCTTCCAACTCGTCCCAGAATGGGCGTTATGGCAAAGAACAAGAAGAAAACAAAAGGAGAAATTTGTCCAATAGTCACAAATGGTGCCTCCACAGGTTGACATCCGATCCAACCTAGTAGTAAGCGATCCGCCAAAAGCAACCAAAATATTCCTTGGTGAATCGGGCGAAAACTTGAACTACGTACATACATACTTTTAAAAAAAGGTAAAGCCAACAGACATATAAAAACTGGTGCTATTGCGGCTACACCTCCCGCTTTGTCAGGTATACTACGAAGAATGGCATGGATCGGTAGGAAATACCATTCCGGTACAATATGAGGCGGGGTGGGCATCGGATTAGCAGGTATATAATTGTCGGGATGCCCCAAAACATTAGGAGCATAAAAAAGAAAAATGGAAGAAAAGATAGCAAAAGCTACCCAACCTACTAGATCCTTTACATAAAAATAAGGGTAAGAAGCAATTTTATCCATCTCTGAATGTACACCCAATGGATTATTTGATCCATATTGATGCAATGCGGCCAGATGAAGAAGACTGGCGCCTACTAAAATAAAGGGGAGTAAATGATGAAGACTAAAAAAACGATTTAAGGTGGCATTGTCCACGGAGAAACCACCCCAAAGCCAAGTCACTATGGTATCTCCTACTACAGGTATGGCGCTAGCTAAGCTTGTAATTACTGTAGCCCCCCAAAAGCTCATCTGACCCCAAGGTGGTACGTATCCTATAAAAGCTGTCACAATCATTAATAGGAAGATTACAACTCCGACACACCGAACAAATTCCCTAGGACTGCTATAACTCGCATGATATAGACCACGAAAAATATGAAGGTGAACCACAATGAGAAACATACTTGCCCCATTAGCATGCATATAACGGAGCAACCAGCCCCCTTCAACATCTCTCATAATGTGTTCTACGCTGTTGAAAGCTAGATCCACATGAGGTGTGTAATGCATAGCTAAAAAAACGCCAGTCACTATCTGAATGACTAAACAAATACCAGCTAACGGACCGAACCCCCACCAATAACTAAGATTGCTCGGGGTTGGATAATCTATCAAATGCTGATTAAGTGTGGAGAATATAGGTTGTTTAAGAATCGATAATCGTTGGTTCCTTATAGTCATTTATTTTTATTTTTTAGTAAAGAGAACTCTGGTTCCCTCACCTTTTAGCGTTCTGGGGCCTTTATATAATATAAAAAAAAGATATCAAAATCTTTAAAGTACCCTTAGAGTAGGGCGAAAGAAAGTCAATATGAGATTTGCGTTGGTTTTTCCAACGAAACAGTGAAAGATGCTGTTTTATCCTTATCCATGGATGGAGGGAGTGGATGGGGTCGCATCCGGGTATACGCCGAATTGCCTACGTATCTTCTTCAAAAGAATCAGACCATTGTAGTTCAGTTAAAAAGACGTTTTAAAAAGCAATCAAAGATAAGATCGAAGAGAATGAGTCACAAGATGAAATGAAAATGAGTTCTCCTTCCAAACAGACTAGAAGACATAGTTGATTAGATCAAGAAACTTCAAAATTTCTTGGCATAACCAACTATTTTGTCCATGTAACATGACATCATAGTAGGCATCGCTCATATAGCTTGGGGTGGCTAGCGCTTCCTCCCCTATCACTGCCCGAACAAGGTCAGGCATGTCCCATTCGGGGGGTAATTGCTTATCGGCTATCACCACCCACTCCGCGTATTCATTGCAGATTCTCTCAAATAACCGCTCTAACTCAGGTGGAGCGCTTTGTGCGTCCGACCTAGTTGAAGAAAGAGTAGTAGAGGTACCACCTGAAGATAAAGAAAAACCCTCATCTACCAAAAATTCTAGATCACTTGGCGTAGGACTACCATAGAGTATCATTTGAAAATGATTTCTCATGAAAATTTTTTCATTCGCTCTGCTCGACACCGGGATCATGCCCGGCGCAAGACTTCCTTTTTTTTATGCAGGTTAAAAAGGCGTGGAACTCCTGCTGGAAGACTCGGCTGGTTTTTCCACCGAAAGTATAGAAGATAAGGTGTAAAATGTAAATCACTAGGTGTTGGATTCCCCTATAGTACCAGACTCTTGTTATTCATTACAGAATACTAGCTTCTATCGCTCCTTGCTCGCGGAGCAGCATACCGGAAAAAAAAGGAACCTTTCTCTCTCTTATCATACGCAATATCTCAATTGAAAGGGAATGTAATTCTCTCATTCAGCATGGTGCAGCTTACACGTTGATGAGCACAATGCAATTCACGTCACAGCCACTTTCTTGAACTATATTACGATATTTTTATTTTTTAGAAAGATTGTCTGTCCTAAGTGATCAAAGAAACTTCAGACCGATATGTCAGGCGAGCGTCGAGCAGTAAGCTTGGAGAGTAGAGTCGAGGTAAGGTCAGGAAGGATAGCGTACAAGTGAAGCCCACTAGAGAGAAGTTAGCTGGCGGGTTCTTGTTTTCCGATAGGAAGAGGAAGGAAAACGCTTTGCTTCGACCTGACCTTAAAGTGGATGAGAACACGAGGTTAGTAAATCAAGCAAGTTGACGGTCAGAGAGAAAATAAAAAACACGACTGATAGAAAGAGTAAGAGCGAGAGCTCCATCATAGATAGGGAAGCCCTTTCACAGAATCCGTAGATTCTCTCCCTAAGAGCGGAGCCACTTGACCAGAGAGATAGACGATGTTTGCACGGGTACCCCTTGAATCAATGCATTAATTTGACGTCGGGGCTAAACCTCTTTTTGTTTGGCCCATGAGGATACTTTCACTATACTTGCTCTTCTTGCCTGCTCCTCCGTCTTCCGCTTGTCACGAAAGATTATGCCTTGAAGAATGAACGACTGAAAGATCAAACTCCAGTGCGCTCCTGGAAACTAGAATGCGGCGAGTTCAAGCCTTAGCGCAAGATTCCTAAAGGCGCAAGCACTTCCTTCTTTCTCAGGGAGTGGATTCTTCCTCTCCCGAGTTGAGTTAAGATTCGACTAAGATGGTAAAGGATGTTAATGTCACCATCGAAATGGAAACCACTGAAACGTCTGGATATTCCCTCGTTTCGTCTATCTAGCTGACAGCTGTAATTGGATTGATCCCTTTTCATCTTGGAATCCCACCGGAGTGAGTAGACACGGATGCACTACTCTTCCGTCCTCTTCTTCCTATGGATGCTCTTCTAGCCCTTCTTTCACTTAGATGGATCCGCTTAGCACTTGCTTGCCAGGAGCTTCACCTTCGAAGAGAGATTTGGGAGGCAAGATGGATTATTGAGAAAGGGGCGAGATGGAGAATAGGGAATGGAAGGAGAGGGCTAAGACAAGGATCAGGATGTGAAGTGAAGGTCAACAAGTCTTTCTAATTGAGAGTTCAAAAGGCAGAAATCTTAGAACCTTCACCTTGGACGGCAGTTCACTAGCTTAGTGTCAGCCCCAGGCCAGGGATCACAGTCGAGATCAAGCAGGAGCGATTCACCTGATCGACATTAAGAGTTCGCTCTCCAAACAGCTCCACTCCGCTATTACCTTACTATACCATACTATGCTATGATAAGAAGAAGGATGCAATCGCTTTCTTCTTTATACTGATTTCTATTAGGGGCTCGTGTTCTAAGGATCCGGGTTCTACTAGGGATCCGTGCTCTAAGTACCTGTACTAAGTTAGGGCTCCGTCTAGATTAGGTTCAGAAGAGTTGGAGGAGTTGAAAGATCTGCCGAATAGACATTCTCCCTCTTCTTAATTAGCTAAATTCCTGGGATCGCTTTTGGTTGGCCTTTGTGATGGGTTAGGTCAGGCGGGCTAGAACCTAAGATAGAAGGGAAGCGTGAGGTCCCTTTCCTGATGTGGTTGGGGGAGCTATGGAACCACTTGTTGGCATTGGCTTCTTGGATCAGTCCCTCATCTTTCTGAAGTGAAGTCGGCAACGAGGTTTATCCGTTTGCTCTTCATTAGCGAGAGAGATAGAGATGGGATACGGAGGCAGCCTCACAAAAAGAACTGGGTCTTGGGAATGAGGGCTTGCCCACATTAACATTCTTTGGTCGAGTTGAGGACAAGTCCAATAAGCAAGAAGGCTCACAAGCAAGCTCCCAACGCAGAAGGGAAAGGCCCACATCGATTGAATGGGTTGCATTCTCAGCTCCTAAAGATCTCAAGCAATGGATACGATTTCATCCAGCTAATGAGAAGGCAAAGGAGGCTTTCTCAATCTGTCTTTGCTTTAGCCTCATTCCTAGCTCTTATAGGCATCGCTCGCTAAGACAAAGTCATAGATTACGATCTATTTAAAGAACTAGGCGATCACCTTCTTCTTTCTTCTTTTTAGTAAGAGATTCGTGAGTTTCAGGCTTCCTAGAATAAGATACTATACTCAATGTCAGATTAACTCGTTCTCCGTCCTAATGCAATACTTTGGCATGACACCTGAAAGGGATAGCTTACGATAGTTCCAGAAAGGGATAGAACCTGGACTGGAATAAGAGAAAGGCGGATCAAAGTGCAATTCATGAGAATGTTAATGCTTTTTGGGCAGGATGAGGTGAAAGAAGAAGACATGGCAAAGTGAGGTGGACAAGGGCCGACACCAACCCAAGCGGTAAGACATAAGATATCTCGACTCCTCACATGCGATCCATGGCACGCGAGTCTCCAAGAGAGAGAAGCACCCGATCCCACTCATGATTAGAATAATAGAATAAGTCAAAAGCGGGTCTCAATCTTGGCTCAGGAACTCCCGGATCCTTCTTTCCGCTTTAGGTAACGCGGTAGGCTTGAAACGAGACTCTACTTCTATTACAGGACTTCTTCCAACAGACTTGCCAGTGACCGGTCCCTTCCATTCCTTTGTTCTATTACCTTCGATATCACGTCCAGGATTCCTCTGTCTGTTTTGTGTTGAATTGGTTGAGTCCAGCTATCGACGCAGGGGAAAGGGAAGCAAGTAAGCCATAGAGTCAGGCATAAAGCTAGGCCAGCTGGGGTAAGTGGCCCAGGAAGCTACTGTTACCCGTGGAGTTGAGACTGCTTATCGGGAATCCGCCGTGGGAATAAAGGAAGACTGCTTTTTTTTTATTGGGACCAGCTGCGCTTACCTTGCTTAGCCATTGAAGAACAGACCCATTTTATTAACAATAAGCGTTTTTTACTCATACACATTGCGATTGTGTCTCCTAATCGAAATTTTAGTTAAGGTTTGTGGAGAAACAGTCTTTACCTATGGTTTCGTGACCCTAGTACTCATCGCGGTCGGTTTCATTATTTAGAATTCCCATAGGAATTGGAAACTAATCCGAGAAATATTGGAATATAACAAAAAGTTAGGAGTTAGTATGGGTTGTGCCTTTGGATGGTTGGGCATTCAAATTAGTCCTTGGAATAAACCGGAAGGAAAGGATCGACCAAAGGAGTAGCTATTGAGCTGTGGAATGTGCTGGTAAGGGCGAGTCCGGATGTAGTCTTCATTAGTTTTTTGTCCGAGGAGGAACCGGGTTACCAAAACTCACGACATTAAGAATGTGGTAGTTCTTTGAATGCAAGAGGTGTTGGTTCGAATCCAACTCGTGAGAAGGAATCCATGCACAAAGCAAAGGCATCAGGAAGAGGGGCGTAGCAAGAAATCCTTTAACAGCAGCAAAGACTTCGGAATGGAAACCTTATCTTAATAGGAAGTGGACAAGAATCATCGCTCCAAGAGAAGCAGACAATAGCCACTATCCCTGATTCCATGCAAGTGCTATAATCCGATCTGACTCCTCACGCTGGCAAGGAAAGAAATGACATAAAGGGAGGTCCTAACTGAATGAATTGAGGTTGAGTAAAAGCCATTCGCTTGAGAACAATTCTGCGATTGGAATTAGATCTGGGATTGGGATCTTAGGGCACTGAGAACCTACTGTATAGTACATTCAAGAGTACTCCTCATAAAAAATGTACAGAATAAAAGGCACACCCTATTCAAGGCCATGATGGTCACTCTCCCCGCGCTCTACTACAGGAAAGCTAGCCTGGTTGATCCACTACACGCTAAGAAGCAAGTCTCGACTAACTAAGTAAATCCGGGTTAGACTGAAAGTGACCAGAAATTGAAATCTTCTTTCACAGACTAGCGATAGTTAAAAAGAGCGAAGCATAGCCGTGTTTAAGCCGAAGTGATTCCCGTGTTTACTGAGCTATATCTCTATCTATTAGTTAGCCGGCTTAAAGAGTTTAGACTCACGATACCGAGAAAGCAAGCCGATCATAGACGGAGGTTTAAGCTTGAAGTGAAGTGTCCGACCTAAGGTGAATCAGATGTTCGAAGGAGACTGTTCATGAACATGGATTGTTGGTATACCTGCACAATAGCTTTCTCTACAAGCCTACAAGCTTAGCTTTGGCTTAGCTTCCAACTAAGGCTAAGGGCATGGCATGTTCCCAAGCTAACTCTTGATAACCTCTGTTCACGCTCACGATGTTACTAGCACGGCTCAGCTTCTTTCCATGCTAGGTGAACTAAGCACAGGAGAAGCCTACAGGAAAGGAGATCTCGCTCTTTCCTTTCACCGGTCGGGATGTGCATCCTATCCTATAATAAGCAACTGGATGTTTCCAGCTTGGGACTTAGAGTAAGCAGGAAGCGTACTTGTTAAGAGTAGGGGCGCTATTGCTGAGTGAGTGTTAATCCTACTCGAAAGGGAGTGATCGCACTACTAGTCGTAGGGCGCGAAACGGTCTAACAATAAGGTTGGAGGGAGTGAGACTTCCTATGTTAGCAATAACCGCTGCAAGAGTGAGCGCAGCTATTTCATCCGGTCTGTCTGTAGTAACCAATTCCTTTCCTGCGGTCTGTCTCTCAGTCTGTCCTCTCATTCCAGGCAAGCAAGGAAGGCAGTTCGGTAGCTCTCCAACGGGCAAGTCAGTCCCAAGAGTGAAAGGGTGTGAACATTTAGGGCAAATACTTTATTGTATTGTACGAGATTAGTTGAGAGCTTATTCGCTAACATCCTCATCTGGAAGAGTTCGTTCTGTGCCACCTCTTCTGTGAAAAAGGCTTGCGCTCCTATAGGGCACATCCCGAGGGGCGTTCCATGATTGACTGAAAACGGGCAAATATTGTATGATAAAGCACTCTCTCTCCTTTCTTTCCCTGGCTCGTTTGCTTCTTTCTCTCCTCATTCGTGCATCTAGGAGAACGAAACGGCTACCTCTTGACTTTCAACCTACGACCGAAGTCAAGGACTTGACTGGACTGATCGCACTGATTGGATTCAAGACATACTGAAAATTCCTTTGAAGCTCAAAGTAAGAAAAATCTAATTATGAAATTACGTAAAAGAAGAAAAAGCTAATCTATCAGTAGGCCAACCAATCAAGATAGTTTGCTTTTTAGAAAGCGGAAGGCCCCAAGAGATCTCCAATAGTGCACCGAAATGGGGCCGGAGAGCCAGTAACCTCGTTCGCCTAAGATCGAAATCATCTGTGATTGAGACTATTATCAAACTCTGTAAGGCTAGCTATATGCTTAACACATGCATTTCGAAAGGTCTGAGACCAGAGTCTATCTGGGTGATGACTTCGGAAGATTCACTTTTTTAAGGGAGAAATTTTCTGTTACCTTTCTGTATCTACTCAATTAGACTCAGACAGAATAAAGAGTCACTTCGTCCCTCTCCCTTCGGTAAAGACTTAGTAAGCACAAAAGAGAGAAGAAAAGGATCTAAGACAGAAGCCTACAAAGAAAAGTCCCAAACAAATAGGTGCCAAAGCAAGACTAGAGGAAGACTCTTTCACTGTATGAATGATTGCCTCAACGCAACTCAAGAGGGGAAGAGAGGTTGAAAGCTTGAAACAAAGAAAGGGAAATGATAGTTTAAGATTTACCGTAGGAGATATTTCATTCTTAGTGTCAGGGAATTGACTTCCATCCGATTAAAAGAAAGAAAGACTTTAAGGAGTCACTTTCATACAATCTTAATTTGGAGATTTGTGGGAATCTCAACCAACCCTCTCGCTTTGACTCGAGGCACTTTCTTTCTTCCCTATCCTCAACAACTGGTGGAATATCCCTTTCAGTCTCGCATCTTCGCCCCTCAGACTGAGCAGCATTACCGGATTGTCCTTCCTCGCTCTCCCAGATAATCTTTTACCGGAACATCGGTTGCAACTAGAAGCCGAGCCGAGCTTTTCCTCCCCTAGATTTGCCCTGGCTTATTGACTAGAAGGATAGGAATGCGTTGAAAGAATTTTATAACATAAGGGAGCAACTAGAAGAACTATTTCCTTTTTCTTGCCCTCTGGGAGTCTTGCCCGAGTGAAACTCATACCTCTTTGTCGAGCTTCTAGCAGCTGTTCTATTGTCTGCTTCCGCTACTTATTATGTGCTCCTATCCTTTATAGTCGAGCAGTTTTCCGCGCCTCTCCTTGAAAGTGAGTTGTAGAACGAGAGACTTTATCTGAGCGAACGAAGTGAGAACTAGAGCTGAAGAAGCCAAGGCTATGAAAGTTTGCTAGGATTAATGTGTCGAGACCCGAGGATAGGATAACCGGTTGAGGTCAGGCCGTGGGGATCCTGTGCCTTTTATACCTAGTCGCGCGGCGGTAAGGCTTGCTGTCGAGTGTGCTGGCAGGTTCTTTGATGACTAGCTTGAAAAAGCATGGGACGGGGAGGCTAGTACGGGACGGAGAGAAAGTCAGGTACGGTTACGAAAGAAGACGATCTAACCTCAGTGAGCAGACGATTTGCTGCCATTTTCTCTTTCCTGATAAAAGATTAGGCCTATTCAAAGAAAGCAAGGCGGGCTACTCTATCTGAATCGGAACCTTGGCTAGGGCTATCTAGAGACTATGGCTGTCTAGAGTAGAGTCGAGGGTATGGGGTTACGGGTCTAGAACCATTGTCGTATGGTGAAAGTGCAATGCCTTCGAAGCCGGTAAGCAGTCCGGAATCATTCCAGGCTTTCGATCTAGTCCAATCGTCTAAGTAAACGGCTTTTCTTTTAGCCTTTTTAATTGAAACCCCGGAAAAAGAAAGACGCTTTCCCTCATCGAGTTCAGTTCCTGGCCTTGTTGGGTCACTTCACCATCTACAAGCTCCGTCTTTCGGACTAATGGTTGAAAAGCGAGTGAATCTTCTTCTTCTTGAAGGCTGTCTTCCCATTCCCCTATCATCTTAGTCAGCGGAAATGCTTTCGATTCCATCCTAGCTGTCCAATCGTCTTCCCGGTCCTGAACGACACAGCAAGAAGGCGAACTCT